CTTATCAATACCATTTATTTATCATTTATTATTTCTTTTTTAAACAGGTATATATTTTAATTTAAAAATCAGGCATATATTTTAATTTAAAAATGCTATTTTTATTTTTACAAAAAAGGAAAGTATTATGATCAGAAACTCTTGGTTCCCTTTAACTGCTGCGTCTAATAAGCAGTTCGAATGCAAATTTGGTTTAAGTAAAAGTAACTCAACAGAAAGTTTTGGTCCTGTTAAAAGCATTAGTGGGGGGAAAGATCCGAGTCCGTCTGACACAGAAAAAAATGATAATGATTATGACAATTTTGACAAAACAGAAAAATATAAACACTTGTGGGTTCAATGTGAAAATTGTTTTCAATTACACTACAAAAAATTTTTTAAGGAAAAGTTTTTTATTTGTGAATATTGCGGATTTCATTTAAAAGTGAGCAGCTCCGATAGAATAGACTTTTTGATCGATCCAGGCACGTGGACTCCTATGGATGAAGACATGGTTTCGACGGATCCCATTCAATTTGACATAGATCCCATTCAATTGGGCATACCCGTTGAATTCTATGTGAATAACATAACATTATTTCATCCGAACGAAGCCGGTTCTAAAGATCATCAATATTGTCGTCAAAATAACGGGCATTGTAGCACAGAACTCTGCGATTCGTGTCGCAAACTCTTAGAAAAGATTCACGAGCGCTGCCCACACTTTAAAGAATTATGGAGGAACTGTGAGCATTGGGACCCGACTGATAAGCATTGTAGCACATATTACGAACTCTGCGATTCGTGTCGCAAACTCTTAGAAAAGATTCACGAGCGCTGCCCACACTTTAAAGAATTATGGAGGAACTGTGAGCATTGGGACCCGACTGATAAGCATTGTAGCACATATTACGAACTCTGCGATTCGTGTCGCAAACTCTTAGAAAAGATTCACGAGCGCTGCCCACACTTTAAAAAATTATGGAGGAACTGTGAGCATTGGGACCCAATCCTCCCAATTAATGGAAATTATCAGACATATCCCGAGCCCGAGGATTTGGGCCAGGTTCACGAAGGTTTCCCGAAAGATAATGAAGTATACGACAAAGATCGCCAACGTTTTGAAAAATTTTCTAAAAAAAGCTGTTGCCCTGGACGTCGTCGGGTTGCTTTTCCGAAGCGGAGGCATCGAAGTTCTTTTTTCAAAGATTGGATTCTTTTTGATGGCGACTCTTATCACAATCGTAAAAAATTTGTTGAAAAGAATCATAAATACTTAGAAGAAGCTTTAAAAAGCTGGGAGGACAAAAAATATGATGGATTTATTCCCGGATATTCTGAATTATTGGAAAAATATAGAAAACACTTGGCTAAAATTTATCAAAAGATCTCCAACGATAACGATCGGAGTGAGTTTGACGAAATTCTTAAGAACAATATTGATTCTTTTGAAGATTCTCAAAATCAAATTGATTTTGGTCTTGCTCAAAATTCCGCCGATCAGATTGATTTTACGAATTTTTATAATGATATTAGTTTTGAATCGGAGGAAGAAGAAGATTGGCAAGGGGAGGAGAGTTCTGAAGAAGGTTCAGACGATTGTATTGATTTTTCGTTGGAAGAACAAGATTATAATAGTCGAATTGATTCTTACCAAGAAGAGACAGGGTTGAGTGAAGCTGTACAAACGGGTATAGGACAGCTAAACGGTATTCCTGTAGCAATTGCGGTTATGGATTTCCAGTTTATAGGAGGTAGTATGGGATCGGTGGTAGGTGAAAAAATCACCCGGTTGATTGAATATGCCGCCAAAAATCTCTTACCTCTTATCATTGTATGTGCTTCCGGAGGGGCACGGATGCAAGAAGGAAGCTTAAGCTTGTTGCAAATGGCTAAGATTTCAGCCTCTTTATTTCACTATCAAAAGAATAAAAAGTTATTTTATATCTCGATCCTTACGTCGCCCACTACTGGTGGGGTGACAGCCAGTTTTGGTATGTTGGGGGATATTATTATTGCCGAGCCCAATGCCGACATTGCATTCGCAGGTAAAAGAGTAATGGAACAAACACTGAATCAGACAGTACCCGAAGATTTACAAACAGCTGAATACTTGTTTGACAAGGGGTTGTTCGATCCAATCGTACCGCGTAATCTTTTAAAGGGCGTTCTAAGTGAATTAATTCTGCTACACACTTTTTTTCCTTTGGATGATAATCAAGTCGAGCATTAAGGTCAGTTATTTGTGTCAATACAATCTTTGGTTTATCGGAATCAAAGTCAAAACTAGAAGAATGGAGGTTTTTAGTTGGCGGCACCTTAATATAATTGTAGAATAGAAAGAAAAACTCGGAATCGGAAATAGAATGAAATATATATATTTCATTCTATTTCCGATTACTAATCAGGAAACCCTTATCAATAAGATAAAAAAAAAAGAATGACTTCTTCCTTTTTTTCCTTCTGCGAAATTTTTCAAATAAAACAAATTTCATGTTCGAGATTTTCCGGGAATCCCCTTTCTTTTTCCTTATTTAAAATCCCTTTTGGATCCGATTCTAACAAATCCTTTGGAAATGAAATTTATAAGAAACCTTATTATTTCGATTTCTTTTTTTGAATTAGTAGAAGCAAAAGAAAGAAGAAAAAATGAAGAATAATAAAGTCGATTATCATATATTATATGTGGAAAGCTTATTTTTTTAGTTCTACATTCCTTGCACTTATTATATATACTCTACTCACTTCTACTTCTATAGATATAGAATTAGAATTCGAATTAATTTATTAATATAATAACATAATAACAAAAAAAATATAACAAACAGGTACAATATAGTAAATCGAGGTACCCATTCTATGACAACTATCAACTTTCCCTCTATTTTTGTGCCTTTAGTAGGCCTAGTATTTCCGGCAATTGCAATGGCTTCTTTATTTCTTCATGTTCAAAAAAACAAGATTGTTTAGATCCTGTGGGCCAAATCTAATTTTTCAAGACTTAGACTTGAATCATAACACAGATATCTATTTAGCAGAATGGTCTACCACGTGATTTCTTCCGAACATAAACGAAAGAGCCCTTATGCATGTGCATGTGGAAACATGACATTAGGGGGTAGATGTTATTATTTTTGATCTAACTAGTTTAAAGTAAAGATTCACATCAGAATGGTACTAGTTGATGAGAGTTACATCGGAAACAAAAAGAATAAGGAAAGTCAAATTCATTTGGGATATTCTTTCAATTCAAATAAAATGCAACCCGATCTACTATGAATTGGCGATCAGAACGTATATGGATAGAACTTATAACGGGATCTAGAAAAATAAGTAATTTCTGCTGGGCATTTATCCTTTTTTTAGGTTCATTAGGATTCTTATTGGTTGGAATTTCCAGCTATCTTGGTAGGAATTTGATATTTTTATTCCCCCCCCAGCAAATTCTTTTTTTTCCACAAGGGATCGTGATGTCTTTCTATGGGATCGCAGGCCTCTTTATTAGCTCCTATTTGTGGTGTACAATTTCGTGGAATGTAGGTAGTGGTTATGATCGATTCGATAAAAAAGAAGGAATAGTTTATATTTTTCGTTGGGGATTTCCTGGAAAAAATCGTCGCATCTTCCTCCGATTTCTTATAAAAGATATTCAGTCCATTAGAATAGAACTTAAAGAGGGTATTTACACTCGTCGTGTCCTTTATCTGGAAATCAGAGGTCAGGGGGCCATTCCCTTGACGCGTACTGATGAGAATTTGACTCCACGAGAAATTGAACAAAAGGCTGCTGAATTGGCCTATTTCCTGCGTGTACCAATTGAAGTATTTTGAAATGAATGCTTTCTTTCTCATTTTTATACGGCGTACCTTAACGGAAATTAAATCAGAACGAACACCCATTCGGGTCAAAACAGACGTATACTGGTATACAGAAAAACCAAAAGGGGAAATTTTTTTTGTCTACAAGTTTGTCTGCAAAAAGGGGTCTTTTATTCGTATGGAAATCGACTCAACTCAATTCTCAATTCAATTCAGTAACAGTAATAAAAAAAAAGTAAAAAATCGAAATAATAATGGATTCATTCCTTCCATATATCAAATCGAAATAAATAACTTTCTTTAGGCCCAGTAGTTAGAATTGATAGGTTAGATACAATACAAAAAAATCATGTATTTTTTTTATATTATTTAGCAATCTTTCGTTTTATTTTTATTCTTTCTTTTGTTCTCTTTAATGATCAAACAATTGGCTTTCTTATAATTATAACGAGAATTTGATTATTCGAATTTTGTTTTGTTTTGCCACCCATTTTTGATCATCACATTCAGACCCTCAATTCTTTATTTTGTGCTATGGGTAACTCGTGAAATTTTTCCAAAGATTTGATTTGATTGATATTTTGGTAGTCAAGTAAGTTCTCTCGTCTTGAAATCAAAAAAATATTCATTAATTGAAGTGGCTGTCCCACGTATTCATTAAAAGGAAGGAATTGCTTCGAATTGGACCAATTGCAATATCTGGAAACACGATTTTTTTATTTATTCATTCAAATTCAGAGTGGATTCTTTATTCTATATTTTGTGTTTTTTCAAGATTCAAGGACTAATTACCAAATTAGAACAAAAAAAAAACAGAGAATAGATTCATGGATTCGATACTTTGTAATAGAGTAATAGAACTCATGTTTCATAGAAATATTAGGTCGCATAGAGTCGACGAGCGCGACGGGTTCGTTAACAATTTCTAGATGAAAAAAAAAAAAATGGAAAAAAAGAGAGCATTTATTCCCTTTCTATATCTTGTATCTATAGTATTTTTACCCTGGTGGATCTCTCTATCATTTCAAAAAAGTCTGGAATCTTGGGTTACTAATTGGTGGAATATTAAGCAATCTGAAACTTTTTTGAATGATATTCAAGAAACGAGTCTTCTAGAAAAATTCATCGAATTAGAGGAGCTCTGTTTGTTGGACGAAATGATAAAGGAATACCCGGAAACACATCTACAAAAGCTTCGTATAGGAATCCACAATGAAACGATTCAATTGATCAAGATGTACAATGAGGATTGTATCCATATGATTTTGCACTTCTCGACAAATATAATCTGTTTCCTTATTCTAAGCGGGTATTCTATTCTGGGGAATAAAGAACTTATTCTTCTTAACTCTTGGGTTCAGGAATTCCTATATAACTTAAGCGACACAATAAAAGCTTTTTCTATTCTTTTATTAACCGATTTGTGTATCGGATTTCATTCACCCCACGGCTGGGAACTAATGATTGGCTCTATCTACAAAGATTTTGGATTTGCGCATAACGATCAAATTATATCTGGTCTTGTTTCCACTTTTCCAGTCATTCTAGATACAATTTTAAAATATGGGATTTTCCGTTATTTAAATCGTGTATCCCCATCACTTGTAGTGATTTATCATTCAATGAATGATTGAAAAGAAAAACGATATACGGATATTAATCCAATTAGAATTCTAAATTCTAATGTTTCTTACTTCGTACATAATCAAAGCATTCAAAATCGTACTTACTCCTTCTATTTCTACCCATCCAAGGCGGGGAGTTTCTCCCATATTCCAGTAATATTATTTCAGTAAATTCAGTTCAGTAAGGTAAATAGCAGAATCGTGGATAGGGAACTATACTAGCAACCTACCCAATTTATTGTAGAAATTTTCGGGATCAACGATTGGACCATGCAAACTAGAAATACTTTTTCTTGGATAAAAGAACAGATTACTCGATCCATTTACGTATCGGTCATGATATATATAATAACTCGGTCATCCATTTCAAACGCGTATCCCATTTTTGCACAGCAAGGTTATGAAAATCCACGAGAAGCAACTGGGCGTATTGTATGTGCCAATTGCCATTTAGCTAATAAGCCCGTGGATATTGAGGTTCCACAAGCGGTTCTTCCTGATACTGTATTTGAAGCAGTTGTTCGAATTCCTTATGATATGCAACTAAAACAAGTTCTTGCTAACGGCAAAAGGGGGGGTTTGAATGTGGGGGCTGTTCTTATTTTACCTGAGGGATTTGAATTAGCCCCACCCGATCGTATTTCTCCCGAGATGAAAGAAAAGATAGGCAATCTTTCTTTTCAGAGCTATCGCCCCAATAAAAAAAATATTATTGTGATAGGTCCTGTTCCTGGGCAAAAATATAGTGAAATCACCTTTCCGATTCTTTCCCCGGACCCTACTACTAAGAAAGATGTTCACTTCTTAAAATATCCGATATATGTAGGTGGTAACAGGGGAAGGGGCCAGATTTATCCTGACGGAAGCAAGAGTAATAATACAGTTTATAATGCTACAGCAGCCGGTATAGTAAAGAAAATTTTTCGAAAAGAAAAGGGCGGGTACGAAATAACCATAGTGGATGCCTCGGATGGACGTGAAGTGGTTGATGTTATCCCTCCAGGACCAGAACTTCTTGTTTCAGAGGGTGAATCTATCAAACTTGATCAACCATTAACAAGTAATCCTAATGTGGGTGGATTTGGTCAGGGAGATGCAGAAATAGTACTTCAAGACCCATTGCGCGTACAAGGTCTTTTGTTCTTCTTTGCATCTGTTATTTTGGCACAAATCTTTTTGGTTCTTAAAAAGAAACAGTTCGAGAAGGTTCAATTGTCCGAAATGAATTTCTAGATTCGTCGATTTATCAACATCAAGTTCGTAACAAGAACAAAATTTTTGTTGATAATTCTTTGACAATTTTGGATGATCAAGAAATAAAAAAATTATAAGAAGGCTCTTTTTTTGTTTATACTATTTTTATACATCTACGAGAAATCTGGAATTACTTGTACTACATTCTTAGTTAGAATATATATATATATATTGCAAAGAGGACTATTTGACTTTTTTTTACTTTTTTCAATCGAAATTGGGATGATGTCACTATTATCAAATATCATATGATATCTCAATTTCATAGAGTGTATCAAAAGTTTTCTATTCGATTCTAGAATCAAATTCGACTAGATACTAGACTAAGCGGGAAATATAACGAAAAGGGAAGATAAATGAGGGGAACAAACGATTCTAGGGGGGATTCGTTGCCTTCCTGGTCTTCGACACACGACAAGGAATTGTACACATACTTGCTTGTCGTGTGTCGAAATAGTAATGAGTCTGGATTCCCTTCGTCAAAGACTTAGTCGGAATTTCATTTTTTTCGAGATTTCATTTTTGTTTTTTTTTTTTAGATTTAGATTGATTATTTTATTCTATTATTATTACGCATATAATTATAATATACTTTACTTTATAATATACTACTTTATAATATAGTAGTGGACAAACTGAAAAAAAGATAGAGGAAAATTGATTGAACAAATGGAACTTCTTGCACGATATTTGATCTAGAAAAATATCGATTCTATTGTGTGATTCAATAAATCAAGTGATTCCCTCTTTCTTTTAGGAAGGGTCAATTAAAGAAAAGAAGACTATCGAGAAATAGATGTTTTGAATGACCAAATAAATGAATT